TATTTCCGGGATTGGATTTCATATTCGAATAAACCTCGTAATCGTAAGAAAGTAGGTTTTTTAGCTATGGGCCTAGCAAAAGAAAAATCGAGATAGGTTCCTGTAGGGTTGGATTCCCCCCTTTAAAATCGGACGTGAAGGTTTCCTTTCATCCGGCTCAAGTAGTTACCTCAAAAAAGGAAATTGTTTCTTATTTTAATAGTTTGTTTGAAAAACCCTACAAACAAGGAACTACTCCTTACTCAAGTTCCCACTAAGGACCAACGATTCATTCTTCTTTTTGTTACTTTCATTTTAAGAATTACTTATGATAAAATTGGATAAAATGAAAATATGAGATTTTTGAGTAGTCTACTTCTCGTTAAATGATGAATCTCCTTAAAAGAATACTTTGGGACTCGTAAAGGATTTACTTGTCTATATATTGTTCTATTCGATCTTTTAGGCCCCTATTTACCTCGATGGTTATGTTAGCCTTAAAGCATATATGCGATAAATAGACTTCTGTAACCATGCTATATTTGCTTGCTTAAATGCAATCTCGCTATGCTATAAATAAATTAAATAACTGATTCCACAAAAAAGTCTTTTTTTTTCACGAGGTATAGGTAGAATTATAAATTCTTATTTATACGAAATTGACCATGGATTAATTCCCCTTTCATTTGGAAGTATTGTATACACCTATAATTCTGAGTTTCATGTTACTTCTACTTCTCAAAAAATACATGTCAGAGCCGGGGGCATCCCAATCGGATTGAGCGGGATGACAGTTTCTCAGTCCGAATCTGTAAAACGCAAATTTTGATCAAATCACACATCACAGTATACCAAGCCTTCTAATTCCTTAAGGGGTTTATCTAAAAGATTCGCAATATAACTAGGAAGACGTTTTAAATACCACACATGAGTCACTGGACATGCAAGTTTTATGTATCCCATTTGATATCTTCGTATCCGAGAATCAACAAATTCCACCCCACATTGTTCACAAAATTTCGGGTCTTCTTTTTCAGCTCCAATCACTCGATAATTTCCACAAGCACAAATTCCACTTTTTATGGGTCCAGAGATTCTTTCACAAAACAATCCATCTTTTTCCGGTTTATTGGTCTTATAATGAAACGTATAGGGCTTTGTCACCTTTCCAACTATCTCTCCATTAGGTAAGATTTTATTGGCCCAAGCCTTTATTTGTTGAGGAGAAACTAGGCCAATTCGAAGTTGTTGATGTTTATACCGGTCAATCATAGAATAGAAATTCTGATTCATTCAGATCAAGCTTCCTTCCTATTAATCTGGAAGTTCTTCTCAGATACAAGGAAATGATTCAGTTCTATAGCTAAAGATCGTAGTTCTCGAACGAGCAATCGAAAAGATTCTGGAGCATCTTCTGGGTTAGATACTCTTCCTCCAATGATCGTAGCACCAAGTACTTCTTGACGAGCTCTAATATGATCAGATTTATAAGTAAGCATCTCTTGTAAAATATGAGCAACACCAAATCCCTCTAAAGCCCAAACTTCCATTTCTCCTACTCGTTGTCCCCCTTGCTTTGCCCTTCCTCTAAGGGGTTGTTGTGTAACAAGTGCGTAATGTCCACTAGAACGTCCATGGATTTTATCATCAACTTGATGAATTAATTTTAAAATATAGGACTTTCCTATTAATACAGGTTGTTCAAAAGGATTTCCTGTTCTTCCATCAAATATTCTGCTTTTTCCCGGATATTCCGGTTCAAATACCCATGGATTTTTTGTTTGCTTACTGGCTTCATATAATTCAGAAAACACTAGCTTTCTCGAAGCCTCTTGCTCATATCTCTCATCAAAAGATGCTATTCTATAATGTCTTTTTAACAGATCTCCCGCTAACCCGAGCGAACATTCAAATATCTGTCCCACATTCATTCGTGATGGTACTCCTAATGGGTTGAAGACCATATCAACAGGTGTTCCATCTTGCAAATAAGGCATATCTTGTCTAGGCAAAATTTTGGAAATGATACCTTTATTCCCATGTCTTCCAGCTACTTTATCACCTACTTTGATTTCACGTTTCTGTGAAATATATACACGAATCATTTCTAAATTATAACTGGAACCCCCCCTTTTCCGGATCCATCTCACGTCAATAACGCGCCCTCTTCCGCCTATAGGTAGTTTTAGAGAAGTTTCTTTTGCAGTGGATACCTGAATTCCAAGAATGGCTCTTAATAATCTATCCTCTGGAGCATACGAGGATTCGTTTGCCGTCTGAGGCCTTAATTTTCCTATTAAAATATCACCTGTTTCTACCCAAGATCCCAGCATCACAACTCCATTTCTGTCTAAATTGCGGAGTAAATGAGCCTCTAGATGTGGTATTTCCCTAGTGATTCTTTCAGGTCCTTGGCTTGTCATATGAGTCTGAATTTCATATTTCCGGATGTGAAAAGAAGTATAAATATCTTCATATACCAAACGTTCGCTAATTAGTACTGCGTCTTCAAAATTGTAACCTTCCCATGGCATATAAGCTACTAATACGTTTTTTCCTAAAGTGAGTTCCCCACCAACTGTAGCCGCACCGTCCGCTAAAATTTGTCCCTTTTTAATGCATTTACCTCGCGAAACCTGAGGTTTTTGATGCATACAAGTATTTTTGTTGGAACGTTGACAGATAACTAATGGAATACTTATAGTAGTGTCTCCGTTACTTGCAAAAATAATCTTGTGAGGATCAGTATAAATGATCTTTCCCTCATGTTCGGCTATAGCGGAAACCCCCGAATCTAGAGCCGTTTGACGTTCCAGTCCAGTTCCAACAATGCACCTCTCGGACTGAGAAAGCGGAACTGCTTGGCGCTGCATATTAGAACTCATTAAAGCCCGATTCGCATCATTATGCTCGATAAAAGGAATGAGAGAAGCTCCAATAGAAAAATATTGGAAGGGAAAAATACTTCTAAGATGAATCTGTTCCCATGCAATAGTCAGGAACTCTTGACGGTATCGAGCTGGAACAACCTGTTCTTCCTGAATACTCTGATTCAAGGCCAAAGAATTTCCAGCTGCTACCCTATAATATTCATCTCTATTTGGTGATAAATAAACTATCTGTGCCTCCTTTTTTGATCTTTCAGATATTTCATAAAACGGACTCTTTATGGATCCCCGATGGCCAATCCTCACATGAATGGCTAAGGATCCAATAAGTCCAACATTGATTCCTTCGGACGTATCAATTGGACAAATACGTCCATAGTGGCTAGGATGAATATCTCGTATCCGAAAACTAGCAGTTTTACCCGTCAATCCTCCAGGACCCAAATAACTCAATTTTCGCCCATGAACAATTTGTGTCAATGGATTAGTTCGATCCAAAACTTGAGATAAAGGATGTAGGCCAAAAAACGATTCATAAGTGGTTGTTAATGAAGTTGAAGTTACCAAATTTTGAGGAGTCGGTATCAATTTATGACGAATTGCTCCAGATATAGTTCCTCGAACTGCGTTTTCTAAACGAACAAGAGCCAATCCAAATTGATCCTGTAACAAGTCCGCTATAGAACGAATACGTTTATTTTTCAAGTGATTCATATCATCAAGTGTACCCATTCCAAATTTCATTCCGATCAAATGATCCACAGCAGCCAATACATCTCGTGGTAACAAAAATGTATTGTTCTGAGGTATATCAAGATTCAGTCTACGGTTCATATTTCGTCGACCAATCCTTCCTAATTCACATCTTTGTTGAAAAAATTTCTTTTGTAATTCCTTACATAAGGACTCAGAAAATATCGGATCCCCGCCTACACAAGCAAATTGTTGATAAAATTCCAAAATAGCACTTTCTTTTGACCCAATCTTTTTTTTCTCCTTATCATTCAGATTAAGGAAAGACAAGAAAATTTCAGGGTAACAAACATTATCCAGAATTTCTCTTAGATTCGAACCCATAGCCGACGATAGAACTAGAATAGATATTTTTTGTTTCCTACTCACACGGGCCCATATCCTTGATTTTCTATCAATCTCTAATTCTGATCTCCCCCCCCAATCTGATATTATGGTGCTGGTATAGACAGAAATTCCGTTATGGTCCAATTCTGAACGGTAGTAAATACCAGGACTTTGCAATATTTGATTGATCACAATTCTGTATATTCCATTTACTATAAAGGTTCCCAGGGAATTCATTATTGGAATGTTTCCAATAAAAATGGTTTCTTCTTGTATATCTCTACCGGTTTTCCAAATTAATCCCGCGGGTACATATAATTCAGAAGAATATGTGAGTGATTCATACACAGCATTTCTTTCGTTTATCAAGGGTTCCACCAATTGATATCTTTCTACAAATAATTTAAATTCAATTTCTTGATCTGTGTCTTCAATTTTCGGAAACTTATGAAATTCTTCCGTCAAGCCCTCATTAATAAACCTACAAAATCCCTCAAATTGGATCTGACTAAATCCAGGTATTGTGGACATTCCCTCATTTCCATCATTCCAGAGCATCTTAATTTTCAGTTTCCTCTTTATCGAAAAATCCCATTATTAGCTCACTATTTATCGAACCATATGGATCGATTTCGCAATGATGGAATGTATATTCTGTTTACTGAATCACATGAAATTTTAGACAACCCCGTAAATGTACTTCATACGTATGAGAACGGAAATGAGACAGAGGAATGAAGAGCATTTTCGACGCAAGACAATTGCGACAGGTACAAATGGAAATGAATTTATAAAGCATTCCCAGAACAATTCCGTCACTTACACTTATGGAGTCTTATATAGAATATAAAAATTCATCCAACTTCTACCTATTATTATGATAATACGATTAGATTGATTGGGTACCAAAAAAATAAATGGATTCAGAATGAAATCGAATCTCTATGAATGAGATAAAGAAAGCCAGTAGTAATATAGTTTCCCCTTTAGTTAAAGTGAATTTTATTTCATGTTGAAAAAAAAAATTTCGGATTTTTTGACTTTTACTATATATAAATATATAAATATAATTTGACTTTTACTATATATATATAATTTTACTATATATATATAACTATATATATATAATATAATATATGATATGGATTTATGGAATATGATTGAATTGCGTAATAGGAATAATATTTCCTAAGTAAAGTATATGCCGGTATAGCTATCCACCTATCCACATATCTCATCTCATCTTTTTTTTATAGCAATTTTGCTTGTGGCAACAGAAGTCAGGTCACACTATATCATAATTTCCACTTTTTCTATTGTATTATAGAAAACGAAAAAAAAAAGCACGACGATTCCCTATAAGGATATGGGATATGTACATAAAAAAGACTCGTCCCGGTATATGTGTAACAATTTTTGTTTTTGGGGTGTGGGTTTACATATACACATATAATATATATTGTTATATTTGAATTGATTTGTTATGCCAGTAAGGAAAGGCAACAATTTGAGATACAAATTGAAGAACTTTTCACTAATTCAAAAAAAAAAGAAAAGAATTAGTAATAGAATCTTAGTAAAAGAATATGGATGAATACTCTTTTTTTACCTATTTTATATTTTTTTTTAGATTTGGATCGGATTTGGCGACATGGCCAAGTGGTAAGGCAGGGGACTGCAAATCCTTTATCCCCAGTTCAAATCTGGGTGTCGCCTGATCAACAAAAAACGGGGGATTTCTTATTCTACTGATTTAATTCGACGAATTTTGTCCCCGGAGCCGGAGAAGTATAAGCGCCTGTCGATAGTTTTTTTTTCTCAAAATCTGGTCCTTGGGTGTGGCTCAAACCGATACAAATAGGGATGAAGTGAGTCTTACTTAGTAATATGATTGACTCTCACTATAAAAAAAAATAGTGAGAGTCAATTCTGGGATTCAGAACGACGAAAATCAGAGGTCGAAAGTATCCAAAGGTTCCTAAAAGACAATCCATTTTTCTCCTAGGATTGAAGAAGAGATTGTACGAAAGAGTATCAAGAATTCCTAATTATTTTTCACTACCATTACTAAAATTGTGTCTACTGACTCCATCTGGAATTAGATTGGATAGGCTGATGGGAAATCCATTTAAGAGTTGTGGAAAGGATTGAAGAAACTTTGTATCCAGACTCACGAGGGTCTCTGAGTAATCAAACATTCAATCAGGATAGTCGGTCAACTCTTATTTTTATAGAGTAAAAGTAAAAGTCGAAAAAAAAAAAGGGTAACAAACAATAGGTCTTAGTATTCCCACATGTTTCATTTCATTAGGATAGAAGTATTCCTTTGCTATCTAATTTTCCAAGAAAAAGTATGTGTATCATATCTGTACTTAATACTTATACTTCAAAATTCTACCAGAAATCTTAGAATATTGTTACAAGTAGATTCATTGGATTGGTTCATTAATAGCTTTAAGTCAGAATTATTTTTTGACTCTGCGCCATTAATTCCACTATGATTATCGATCAATAATTAAATAATTCCTTCATAGAGATAGGAGACATAATTCATATGGATATTGTAAGTCTCGCTTGGGCTGCTTTAATGGTAGTCTTTACATTTTCCCTCTCACTCGTAGTATGGGGAAGGAGTGGACTTTAGGGAGGGGTACTACTAGTTTTTTAATTTAATTGTATGAATTGTTTAATTGAGCGTTTTGCAAAGCTTTTTCTTTTGTCTCTGTTTCAAAATTATACTGAAATACAGTAATGAATAAGAAAATACAATAATGAATAATAACCATTCGATCAAACAATGAATGATTACTTTACTATAGTTCTAGTTCTATTTCGAAACTAAAATCTACGCATGATAGGAAAATTTTTTCAACCGGATTCTTCCTAAACATTCTATTTTAATAAACCAGTTCTTATCAGAATTATGGATATTACAATGAGCAAAAACCCGAAATGGGTTTTTTATTTTTTTCTTTATTTGTTTCCCTCTTTTTTTACTTTTACTGTTCTAAGAGAACATAAAGTCGTTCCGCTAATCTAATTAGATTATGGCAATACATACTTTCTATTGGAAGTGACTAGTTGTTGTCCAAACCAAAGAAAAGAGGTTCTACACATAAGAAGATTAGATCCTTCTTTCGTTGCACGATTCACGTATCGTGTATTTTACCTTTCTTTTAGACTCCTCTCCATTCCATTTTTTATGCTTAAGACATGAGATGAGTCAAAAAAGCATAAAAAATGGAATGGAGAGGAGTCTACCCTATTAACCTATTCCCTTTTACAAATCTGAATAAATTATCATAGAATAGAACTCCGCGGATCATGTTTTCTGTTAATGGATCAAGCAATAGCTTCTTGTGGTGGGAAATCTAAAAAAAGAAAAAGATTCTTTGGTTTCGTTTTCTTTTCTCTTTTTTTATTTATTTTGAAATTTCTAATAGATTAGTATACGCCCATATTATTCTTGCTCCATTGATTCTTTTGATGGATCTCAGGATCTATCCTATATAAATAAATTCTAAAATAGGTTAAGAATTAGAACAGTTGGCCTTCGATTATTTTGGATCGATCAAAATACACACAGGTAAATGTAGCCAAAAAAAAAGAATTGGGCTGCTATTTTGATGTACTATTTAGATATACATCTAATCCATGTACATACATATTGTATATTGATCTAGATATGGGCTTTTTTTTATAGGAAAAAGTCTATATCCGTATACAATACAACTTTCTATGAAAATAATGAATATGATAATATATACTATATAATAGTATATAACTATACAATACTAGATAGTATGGTAGAAAGAATTATATATAATTCTTTCTACCATACTATCTAGGCTTAGATACTACTATCTCAGATACTTATTATCTCAGATACTTATGATTCCAGCCAGATCATTTCGTTTAAGACTTGAAGTTTGAATTCCTTTCTTCAATCATTGATAAGAACTAATAATTCAAGTTTCAATCAAATTAGTCATTTTGACTGACTGTTTTTACGTAGATGATAAGTAAAAAAGCAGTAGGAACTAGAATGAACAGTGCAGTAGCAATAAATGCGAGAATATTGACTTCCATAATCTCATTTTTTTTTTTACTTCGCAATAACTCGGGATCTAATCCCATAGAGATGAGAAATTGGATTCCTGTAAATTCAATGGGATGAATTGCATCCTGATGATACTGAATCGGATCAGTATTATGAATAACAATATATGATCTATCAAATAAATTCATCGTCGAGAATTGAATAGTATAACATAGGAAGATCCTTTATCTATACTAAATCTGAAAAAGGATTCTTTATTGGATCAGGAAATTTACATCCTTTTCCACTTTTTCTTTTCTATAAATAACCCAACCCTATCGTCTTCCCTATATATTCCTCCTTCGTTATATTATACTTATACATACAATTATGAGGTATTATATGACTGGTATGGTATTCTATGGATGACACACAGATCCAAAGAAAAGAGTAGGAGTGAGATGGAAAAAGGACGAGTTAAGACGAGTTAAGTAGAAAAAATCGAATATAATTCCAATGAATTTAATAAAAAGGAGTGTTACTCGTTCTCCTCTTTTATTTTATTAGTATTTCTTCCTTCAATTGGGACTGGAACTGGAAGGCATACATAAAAAATTGAGTGTGCAATTTAGTTTATTTGAATGAAAATGAGATAGATTGTTTCCAATTAGTCATTGAGGATACCCCCCCCAAAAAAAGTTGGAGCTCAAAGGGGTTTTCATTTACCCTGACAAGTACTCTGTCGAGGCACTTATGTTAAGTTCGTTGTGTCTCGTACAATAAACGAATACAATTTGCATATGTACTCCGGTAAAAAGGGGTACTCTTTTCTATTTTATTCATCAAGAATATTGAAAAACAAAAGTGGACAAGTATCTCTTAAATTCAAATAGTAAAGTAAATATAAGAATACTACCGATTGTACGAATCTAACTATTATGTTATGTCTCTCTCTTATCAATCGGCACTAATGAAAGAAATGGAAATTCCCGTATTTGTCTGATGATAAATACGAAATAAAAACAAAAGAAATAGGGATCCCGCTGGGTATTAGCTCTTGCTCCCTATTTCTTTTTTGCACGTTAAATAAATTTATCCATTTATTTAACGGATCGGATCCTAGTTCGGGACTGACGGGGCTCGAACCCGCAGCTTCCGCCTTGACAGGGCGGTGCTCTGACCAATTGAACTACAATCCCAGCGAGGTGTATGGTATACATATTCTTAATGGTTTTATTCTTAATGGTTTTAAAAAACCATTTTATTTTCTTCGTCGTGTTGTAAGAGAGACATGAATGATATACTAACTGATATTATATACACATAGATATGGACTATACTGAAAGTAACACAGAGATATGGACTATAGTCAAAGTAACACAGATTACTAGTAACCCATGTTTTTTTAGTGCCAAAAATGGATAATCAACCTTTCGACGAGAAAAAACTATTTTTCTTTTCATAATTTTTGATTATGTATTACCAATCTAGAGTCTTAGAAAGATCAGAATGAATCAGAAAAACATGGATACATAAGAAAAATGCTTGATCCATAAAAGAGAAGGATTCCATTTTTATGGAGGACAAATTTCTTATATCATCGGTTATATCATATTTATGGAGCGGCGAATTTTTGGGCCGAGCTGGATTTGAACCAGCGTAGACATATCGCCAACGAATTTACAGTCCGTCCCCATTAACCGCTCGGGCATCGACCCAGGAAGAATTCATTCTAGGCTTATAGATAATCCATAATCAACTTCCTTTCGTAGTACCCCCAGGGGAAGTCGAATCCCCGCTGCCTCCTTGAAAGAGAGATGTCCTGAACCACTAGACGATAGGGGCATATCCGCCCGACTGTCATCATACTATGATGATAGTATGTATAGTTTTTTGGAATTGTCAATATAATCTAATGATATGACTAAATCCGAACACTCTTTTCTACTTTTGTGTTATGATTCCATAGAATTTTTTATTGGATGGGAATAAATGAACCGTCCAATTTTCATTT